ACTCATATTTAGTGAAAAATCAAAGAAAATCCTTTTAGTTAGAAAGAACTTGCTATGAAAAAAGAAAAAGTATTGGAATCTACACATTGATTTTTTTTGAACCGTATGCGTCAAAAGGCGCCTGTACGGTTTCGAGGGGATACAATTTGACCCTAATCAACCGACTTTATCGAGAAAGATTACTTTTTTTAGGTCAAGAGGTTGATAGTGAGATCTCAAATCAACTTATTGGTCTTATGATATATCTCAGTATCGAGGATGATACCAAAGATCTGTATTTGTTTATAAACTCTCCTGGCGGATGGGTAATACCGGGGGTCGCTCTTTATGATACTATGCAATTTGTGCAACCAGATGTACATACAATATGCATGGGATCAGCCGCTTCAATGGGATCTTTTATCCTGGTAGGAGGAGAAATTACCAAACGTCTAGCATTCCCTCACGCTTGGCGCCAATGAGGCTTTTATTTGAGAGAAAAAAGAAGACTATGCCTTCGCCATATGAAATATGAATATTAAGTAATAATAGCATGGCACTTTGAATTCGATATAAGAAATTATGTTTTCAAAACATTAGATTATGTATCGAGAGAGTAATATGAGAAAAACGTATTTCCTATTTTATTATCGGAAGTCCAGTTCAGCGTCACAAACTTTTTTTCACACCAGAGGGCTCTTAACAATATTTATAGTATAGAGCGAAAAAAAAAAAAAATTCTTTTTTCATTAGTTTATTTGATCAAAAAAGCAACTTTGGGATTGCTGAATGACAGACAAATCACAGACAAAAAAATATAATAAATATATAAAGCAACGGAGCCATCATAGTATTTTTGAATTCCTCCGAAAGGAAGGGTGGTAAGTTGATCATTTACCGATCGGGGTCTAATCGATCCTATTTTTTGAAGGTAAGGGTCAATTTTATTGTAGAGCCGTATGCAATGCATAATGCCCGTACGGTTGTTCGATTCTATCTTTTTTCTTGTTATTCTTTTATCTTTCTTTTATCTTCCCCTCATCGTGCGAAATAGAGAAACTTTTTATTATCTTATATCATCAGGGTAATGATCCATCAACCTGCTGGTTCTTTTTCTGAAGTAGCAACGGGAGAATTCATCCTGGAAGTGGGAGAACTGTTGAAACTACGTGAAACCCTGACAAGGGTTTATGTACAAAGAACGGGCAAACCTTTATGGGTTGTATCCGAAGACATGGAAAGAGATGTTTTTATGTCAGCAACAGAAGCCCAAGCTTATGGAATTGTTGATCTTGTAGCGGTTGAATGAGAATAGCCTTTATTTCAATTTCACGTCAAGTCGTGATTTAAAATTCACCCTGCCGAGTTTAATATTCTATGATTTTTATTTACTATTGTAATTGTAATTCATAATCATCCGGTTAGGATCGATCTAAACCAGTCCATTATGTATATGATTCAACATGCCAACGATTAAACAACTTATTAGAAATACAAGACAGCCAATTAGAAATGTCACAAAATCCCCCGCGCTTCGGGGATGCCCTCAGCGTCGAGGAACATGTACTAGGGTGTATGTGCGACTCGTTCAGATCATGAACTAGAACAAAGGAAAGAGGACAATGTTCAAATATCAATGATCAAATAGGATAGAACGGAAAAACGAACTACATTTACTATCTAAAAATAAGAAAATGGATCATATCCCTTTTATTGTGTATGAAATTTATGGTTTCTATTGGTGTAAAACCACTCACCTCAATTCAAGATGAGAAGCAATTCTCCATTGGTAGCAAATGGTTATCCATTAAGCGGAGGAAATCTTAGTTAACCTAGACGCCTCTTGCAAGAACGGACTAACAGGGTCAGCTACCCAGCCAACTTTCATAATTAAATACCGTTACTGTATAGGTAGAGCTCGTTGTGAAAGACCTATTACTGGATAATTCATGGGTAGAGCCGAAGAATGTGAACTATACAAGTTAGCAATAACATTGATTAAATGAAGTAAAGGCTCCGGTGTATAGAGAAGACCTCACCGTTTAAGAAGTAACCATAGAAACGATGGAATCCACTATTTCTTTATCATTGCTATTTTTTAAGTACAATTTCGTATTTCGAGGTGAAATGCCTAGAAAAAATAAAAAATCGTGGTTGGGAAGGTTATAGTAGCCAAAGCCATTGGAATTTTTAGTTTATACATTGGAAAAATCCGTTTTGTTATTAATATACTAGGAAAGGGGCAAAAGAATAACTGAAAGAAAGGAAATCTATTAGTTATTCGTTAAAGTTTCATTTATTCAATGACCAGAATTAGACGGGGATATATCGCTCGGAGACGTAGAACAAAAATTCGTTTATTTGCATCAAGCTTTCGGGGGGCTCATTCAAGACTTACTCGAACTATTACTCAACAAAAAATAAGAGCTTTGGTTTCGGCTCATCGGGATAGGGATAGGCAAAAAATAAATTTTCGTCGTTTGTGGATCACTCGAATAAATGCAGCAATTCGTGAAAGGGG